GCAGACTAGCGGATCTTTATATCCGTTAATGAAAGAGCCCAATGCACAAAAATGCCTGTTGGGTCTTTAAAACAGCTCAGATCACTTTGATTAGAATCAGTTTAGTCTGTTTTACCGAGAAAGTCTACGGTTCGAGTCCGTATAGCCCTAGACCCCTATCCATTCAATAATCCGCGTGGATTTTGGAACTTACAATTCGAACACAAGTTCCATTTAAAAACGCCAATCGAACCTAACCCCAATTGAATCTAATAATCCTTCATATGGCTAGAGGAATGACCAGCCATATTTATGGCCAAGCGAAAGGACTCTCTTTGGTACGTTTCAGTGGAAAGATTGTCAACAATCCAAAATCGGAATTTCTTCGTATACCTTTACCTAAACCTAGCAAAGGTAGTCTTCTCTTTCCGTATTCAATAAATTGAAATGCCTATCAAAAATTCTACTTTATTCTACTTTAGTGGTTAAATAAGTAAAAACCTCACAGGACAGAACAATGGGTTGCCCGGGATTCGAACCCGGAACTAGTCGGATGGAGTCGATAATGTTACCGGTTAAATAAGTAACAACCTCTCCCCAAGCCGTGCTTGCATTTTTCATTGCACACGGCTTTCCCTCTGTATACATCTAAAATAAAATTAAGTTCCGCCATTAGACAAAAAGTGGAATACTTAGAGTCTTCTTACAAGTAAATTTCAGAATAGAAATAAGGAAAAATTTTGTTAGTTCTTCATTATTGCTATTTATTAGATTCAATTCTAATCACAATTTCCAGTTACGCGCTTTGATAATGAATCAGTCATGATTGGCCAAATCATTGATACAAATAATATCTAAATACCAAACCCTTTTTTGATGGAACCTCCGCGAAATAAAAGAAGCTCTTGGAAAGGTCAAGGAAAGAACTTGTTCTTCCGCCGTAAAGAATTCTTGAAATAATTCCGATCCAAATCTTTTCAAAAAAGCCCGTACAGTACTTTTGTGTTTACGAGCTAAAGTTCTAGCACAAGAAAGTTGAAGTATATACTTTATGCGCGACAAAAATTTTTTTTTTGAAGACCCACTATAATAATGAGAAAGATTTCTAGATATACGCCCGAATCGATCAATAATCTCAGAATCTGATAAATCGATCCAAATGGCCTTACTATTCGGATGCCCTAATATATTACAAAATTTGGCTTTAGCCAAGGATGAAATCAGGGGAATTATTGGAATAATAGTATCAAACTTCTTAATAGGATGATCAATTACAAATGAAGTTTCTACCATTTGATTACGGATCGTTGAAGTCTTTCGCTGCACACTTGAAAAATAACCGAGAAAGTCAAAGGAATGGTTTGCTAATTGGTTTATATTAATTCTTCGTGGTTGAGACCAAAGGGCAAAATAAGATTGCCAGAAATTGACAAAGTAATATTTGCATTTCTGCATCAAAAGAGACGTACTTTTTGAAGCGAGAATTGCTTTTCCTTGATACCTAACATAATGCATGAAAGAGTCCTTGAACACCCATAAATTGGCGTTAAAAGCCCCGGTCAAGGTTTCGATAAGATGCTCTATTTTTCCATAGAAATAGATTCGTTCAAGAAGCGTTCTAAAAGATGTTGATCGTAAATGAAAAGATTGGTTACGAAGAAAGACAAAGACGGATTCGTATTCATATACATAAAAATTATATAGGAAGAAGAAGAATCTTTGATTTCTTTCTGAAAAAGAAGGACTGACTTTCTTTGAAGTAAGACGACTATTCCAATTATGAAACTCGTGGAGAAAGACTCTTACTAAATGCAAAGCCGAAGCATCTTTTAGCCAGTAGCGAAGAGCTTGCACCACGATTTCGAGATGGATTGGGTAAGGTATTAGGATATCGAACACATAATTTAAATGTGAAATTTTGTCCTCTAAAAACGAAAAAATGGAATGAATTGATCGTAAATTAGCGGATTTGACTAGCTCTTTCCCTTTCTTGTGGTGCTTTTCTAGGGAAGATAGGAATCGGAGCGAAAATGGAATTTCCATAATGACCGAAAATCCCTCAGATATCATTTGATAATCAAAATTCTTATTGCGCCCCCAAAGTGGATTTGGTTTAGAAGCATTCAGAGAAAGAATCCAAAAATTTGGCTCATACATTCGAGTAATTAAACGTTTCACAAGGAGTAAGCTGAATTTATTGTCATAACCGGCATTTTTGAACAAAGTGCCTCTTGTTAAACCATGATCATGAGCAAGTGCATAAATATACTCTTGAAAGATAAGTGGATATAAAAAGTCATGTTGTTGAAATCTATTGAGCTCTAAAGAGCTTTGAAATTCCGCCATTTTGAATGCTATTTGAACCAAAGGTAGAGGATTTTGGGAGTTATCAAATGATACAGAGTACGATACAGTCAAAACAAGGTATTTTTCGAGTAAGATAAGGAAGCGATACCTCGGATACAGGTAAACTTATCAACGGATTCTAAATCCTCTCTTTATTCCATTTTCTTGAAGTCGTTTATATTCGTTCTAGGATAACAAGATGTTTAGAAATCCTTTATTTTTTCAACCCAATCGCTCTTTTGATTTTGGAAATTGTGTTATCAATCTACTCTTTCTTATACACACACAGCTCCATTCGGGAATGGAGAATGCTAATAGTTAGGATTCATGAAAAAATAAAGAATCCGCTTCGCGGATAAGCCCTCACCCGTATTCAGGCACTAATATATTTTTAACGTCTAATTAGATCGGGTAATCATTCAAATTAAGAATGGCAGCTCGTTGCTTGTTCGTTCCTTAGAATTTCATTAAATTAATTGAAGCCAGAAGGCTCTATCCATTTATTAATTTGACCCAACTTGAAATTGAATCCATTTGACTCCCTTCCAATAAGTTAAACAAAGTTTTGTCCCGATCGGGAAAGAAGAAAAGATTCTCAGAACTCTTGATTGCTACGACATGCTATTTTTTCCATTCATTCCCTTTTAGGATCAGTCGTGGTCTTCAAAACTTTACCGATGGTATGGATGAATTCCTCGCTTCATCTAAATGTGTAAAAGATCCGAGTCGCACTTAAAAGCCGAGTACTCTACCGTTGAGTTAGCAACCCGAATAGAAGAACAAAGTATGTAGATATAATCAGAATGAAAAAAGGATTCGAGGAGCGAATCAAAGCATAAAAACCGATTTTTGAATCGATTAAGAACAGAAAACGTAATAACTCAGATGAAAATACAAGAAATTTTCCGATAACAGACAAACCAGACAAAATGATAGATCCTTCCTTATGTCATTATTAGTCATGTTTTCAAGCAAAACTGCGTCTATCAAAGCGCATCCAACGAACCCTTTTTTTGACTAAAGTAAGGCAAAAACCAAACCGATGGGACGGAAATAACGAGATCCCTTTATAAAAAAAGAGATCTCTTTCTCACGCTGCATTATATTTGTTCAATGCATTGTTGTCAATATAAAGAATATAATGGAAAAAGATCAAAATTTGGTTGATAAATATTCAAAAAATAAGGACTTGAGTTAGATTGACATAGGTACAAAAAAGTTTAGCTAGGGGAACAAAAAATAAGAAGTCGCAAAATATCTCTAATTTAGTCAATCAATAAATAAACAAAAGAGAGAAACCTTCTAGAAGGGTTAGCATATACCCCCCTTATTTCCTTAAATTAATTCAATTTGATTTGATTGGGGCAAAGTTCGTTAAAAACCTCCGACTTCTTTAAAATGTCCCGAACAGTTTCGGTAGGCTGAGCACCCCTTTCAAGAAAATAGAGAATAGCAGAAACGTTTAAATACGTTTGCTTCTTGATCGGATCATAAAAACCCACTTTTCGAAGATCTCTTCCTTCTCTTCGGGAGCGAACATCAATTGCAACGATTTGATAAGTCGCACGTTTCTTTCTACCACAGCGTTTTAAACGAAGTTTAACCATAATATTCCTCTAATTTTGAACCCGATTCCATTATGGAATCATGACTAGTCATTGGTTCAGTCGGTACATAGAGCTAACAATTTATGTGTATTTTTTTATTATATGAATATATAGGCAACTGGAAGATTAGTTCTATAAACCATAGGATTGATGGATCATTTTAGCAATCCTTAGGGGGTCTCCTTTTCAACCTTTTCAAACAGAGGAATGCCCCATGAAAAAATCCAAGGTACCAAACATCGCGCTCGGTTTTTGGGTTTTTGGCCGCCATTTCTAGCTCGGCCTTAATCTTGGCCTCCCACAAGTTGGGGCTCCTTCCATTCATCCACCGTTCACCCGCTCCATGTCCCGAATGAAAGGCTTCCCAAAAAAGCTTACAAGTCTCTTTCGAGTAGGTGGCACAATAATCCGTATTGTGCGAGTGCTTATACCCAGGGCAGTTTTGATGATGGGGGCACGTGAGCGCTGGTTGATGCTTTTTCCCAAAAGAAAGAAATTTTCTTTCCTGCTCGGTTAGTTGTGGAAAAAGACTTTCCCTTTCGAACTTCGGAAACTTTTTTCCATTTATTTTGGTTTTTTTGACAGAACCGTTTGGACATCCTATATTACTATAGGTTTGAGATTGATTTTTATCTGTTTCCGTTTCTTTTTTGTATTTTTTCTTAGGATAGATACAAGAATTGGAAGACTGATGTAAGCAGTAGCATTTTTTTTCCTTGTTGTCCATAGTCATTCTCCTCCGTTTAAATACGGAAATAATAAATCTGAAGACAAAATAACATGAAATTTTATGAACTAAGAACTTAAATTATCTAGAGTTTTTAACACTGGTAGGGCACTCCAGATGCTGCATATAATGGATATTTTAAAAAATTTAAATAAGTATATTTTTAATATCCAAAATAAACATATTCATGCCCAATACTGAATATGTCTTGGGACGAAAGGGATCGAACCTTCGATTACCGGGACCAAAACCCGTCGCCTTACCACTCGGCTACGCCCCATTGTCACGTTGATTTTATTTAGCTAATGGATGAGTCATATAATTTATATAATACTCCAATTCAAGAACATTTTCAACTACTAATATATATAGTACTCCAATTCAAGAACATTTTCAACTACTAATATATATAGTACTCCAATTCAAGAAAATTCGCAACTACCCGTGTCACGTTGATTTTATTTAGCTAATGGATGAGTCATATAATTTTAATTTAATACAATAAATCTGTCAAGCCCTGCCCAAATCCTTCGTGACAATTTTACGCTAAGAGATTATAGAGAAGAGATAATAGAATTATATATATTCTAGGTTTGTGCTAGGAATTTGACCGGTGTCGGGATAGAATTCGACTGACTTTATTGATCATTAGATAGAATGTAATTAAAATAGTAGATGAAAATATGATTTCTTCTATTCTCCTTTGAGAATTGGAGGAGTTTTGATTGGGCCGGTTCAAAGAAAAAGAAGAATTTTTTGTCTACCTTACTTTCTTCCGTTTTCCTTATCTTAAGAACTCAATCAAATTGCAATTATCGCCAAAAACAAAATGTCTGCTATGCTTAATCTCTTTAGTTTGATCTGTATCTGTCTTAATTCTGCCCTTTATCCAACTAGTCTTTTCTTTGCCAAATTGCCCGAGGCCTATGCTTTTTTAAATCCAATCATAGATATTATGCCAGTCATACCCTTGTTCTTTTTTCTGTTAGCCTTTGTTTGGCAAGCTGCTGTAAGTTTTCGATAAGATATTTAATACTATCCTAGATTATCCTAAAAAATGCATGATTTCTTCGAGAAAATTTCTAACGATTGATAAGATCAAATAAGTCGTTATCAAATATGGCTCGCCACATTTCCACATTCTGGCCCTTTTTCCAGTGCAAGGCCTTAATTTCTATGTGATTTTATACAGAATTAGGGTCCCACGCCCATATCTCATTATGGGCATGAAGTCATCTTGGGGAATCAAAGACTCTTATTTGACCGGATCGACTTATTTTGAGTTCGAGAAAGCACTTCATTTCTTGGTGTCAAAATAGAATATGGGGTAGAAAAATGGACGATCTATTCTCTTTTCTCGTTTTTTCCAACCAAAAAGGCTCTTGGAGATTGTCTAATGTTTACGCTTAAACTTTTCGTTTACACAGTAGTAATATTCTTTGTTTCTCTCTTCATCTTTGGATTCCTATCTAATGACCCAGGACGTAATCCTGGACGTGAAGAATAAAGGTTTTTTCGTTTTTCTATCTTAATTTTTTATTTGCAAAAATTTTTATCTATTCCACACATTTAACTAGGACAAGGGGGTTTGTGAAATTTGAAAGAAAAGATCAAGTCATCGACGAAAACGGAAAGAGAGGGATTCGAACCCTCGGTACGAATAACTCGTACAACGGATTAGCAATCCGCCGCTTTCGTCCACTCAGCCATCTCTCCCTATTGAAAAATATAATTATAATTATTAATATGTTACATTCCACCGGACAAACGGATTCAAAACCGTCTTTCTTTCTCCTTCTTTATTTTGATTCTCAACATATGTAAAACTTTTCGTAACTATTCTGTTTCGATAAAGTCAAAACTCAAAAGATCTAATAGAAAGAAAACGAAAAATAAAGAACGAGGACTTCCTTGCTTTGATTTTCTTCGAAAGGCCCTTTTCTTTCCACGGCCTGGCCCGGTCACTACCTAACCGGGCCTTTTTTGATTCCATCAAATTCGAGCGAAATTTCTCTTATTTGAGAAAAAAAGACTTACTAAATTTTTTGACTATATTTCAAGCAAGACCAAAAAGAAAAAAGGACTATTTCCATCCTTACTTGATAACTTTATCGAACTTAGTCTATCAAAAGTACCGTGTCCTATTCATTTTTCTTCCTTTTTTAGTTACTTGACCGCTTTTCTCGAATAACGAAAATGAAACTTTAGACACTGCATTTTTTTGTTATGCTTTGAGCGCTTTTGGTAAGTTGTATATAGCAACACTCTTCCCGCACAAGAAAGGATAGGCCTATTTGGTATTTATTGAAATAAGCCCTCTTCTCCTAATCTCAGCAAATTGAAAACCCTTGTGCAAAACGTTATTACTCTCATTTTCATGATTTGTTATGATCCTAGTTTGACAAAAGGCCCAATTGTATCTAATAATAGCATTGTAGCGGGTATAGTTTAGTGGTAAAAGTGTGATTCGTTCTAGGAACCTCCTTAATAGTTAAGGGGTCGTTCGGTTTAATGCATATTCCGACCAAAAACTTTATTTCTTACAAGGCATTTAATCCTTTACCTCGGAATAATCCATTCGGGAAAAAAAAAATTCTCGCGATTTCTATTCAAAGTTCACTGAAAAATTGGATTTTGAACTTGCGAAACAAAATTGGGAAATTGGATCTCAGTCCAATTCAATGAGTATTAAGTAAAGGGTCCATGGATGAAGATAGAAAAGGCTATTTCTAATCGTAACTAAATCTTCAACTTTTTTTGATTTGTCGAGAAAAAATGCAAGCACAATAGCTAGTAACTGATGACTCTAGTTTACTAGAGACATCGCCATATTATTTTAGC